ATAAATACTACTGTTGCTTTGGCTTTACTCACGTCAGCGGCATATTTCTATGCGGGTCTTACTAAAAAGGGATTAAGTTATTTCGGGAAATATATTCAACCAACCCCAATCCTTTTACCCATTAATATCTTAGAAGATTTTACAAAGCCGTTATCGCTTAGTTTTCGACTTTTCGGGAATATCTTAGCGGATGAATTAGTAGTTGTTGTTCTTGTTTCTTTAGTACCTTCGGTGATTCCTATCCCCGTCATGTTCCTTGGATTATTTACAAGTGGTATTCAAGCTCTTATTTTTGCAACGTTAGCCGCGGCTTATATAGGTGAATCCATGGAGGGTCATCATTAAAATAGTTTTTTTCGCTTAGCGCAAAGCAATGTATGCATGGCTCAAGATGATTGACTTAAGGAATAGAAATATACAAGACTCTATATACGATAGAAAGAAATAGGAACAAAAAATTAAAAAAATTACGATATTATAGAGTTGGAAAAAAACAAAAGGAAAGAGATCTAAAAGATCTTTTTCCTAAAATTATCTTTTTGTACACTTAATATCCTACCTTTCCTTGACGAATATTCACTTTCTATTATATTGGTCAGCCAATATTCTTATTCAAATTATGATTTGAATAAGATCTATTTTACGACGTGTGATTAAATAAAAAACAGGGGGGGTTCTACTTTACAGTTGATTTTATTCAACAATTGACCAAAAGAAAATTATAATAAATAATATCATGAACTTAGATCAATCAAATTTTAAATAATAAAATTTCTATGCAATAATTCGCACTAATCAATTGAATTTACCCATTTAGATTGTACTCTCCGATAAACAAAGCGGAAGTGAGAAAAGAATTTACGCGGGATTCCTAAAAAAGTGGATTGATTGTCGAATCCGATTGAATCTAATGGTTTACGTTATGGAAGAAAGACATGTATATGTGATATTAGATATTGACTCGTTATATATATGAACTAAAGATATATTTTATTTGCCCTACTCCTGTGTGTGAGTTCTAATAGAAGTCCTTTCATATCGTTGTGGCTGTGAATTGGCTGAAAAAAGAGATGAAATCCAGAAAAGATGGAAGAATTGAAATAACAGTTCGAAATCACGAAATAAAGTTCTACGCATTCACAAAAACTCTGTGGATAGAAATAGAAACAAAAAAGAGATGTCGAAGTAGTTCTGATGATTCAATAATATTCTTACTTAAATTCGAAGTTCTTAGTTATTTCCACTGGATGAATCCTATCGATGGAAGTCCTGCCTAGTTCATTGGTTGATTGTATCATTAACCATTTCTTTTTGTTGGTATGAGGAATTTATCATGAATCCACTGATTTCTGCCGCTTCTGTTATTGCTGCTGGATTGGCTGTAGGGCTTGCTTCTATTGGACCTGGAGTTGGTCAAGGGACTGCTGCGGGTCAAGCCGTAGAGGGTATCGCGAGACAGCCCGAGGCGGAGGGAAAAATACGAGGTACTCTATTGCTGAGTTTAGCTTTTATGGAAGCTTTAACGATTTATGGATTGGTTGTAGCACTAGCACTTTTATTTGCGAATCCTTTTGTTTAATCTTCGAAATAGGAAAAATAAAAATTTTCCTATTTTATTGCCTCGGGCTTGTCGCTTGCTTTTTCAAATTAGATCACGATTTCACTCCGACAATTCCTTATTCGTTGAGAAAATAACCTACGGGAAAGGCTGATTCGCGGATGCGGAATTAGTATGCCGACTCGCTTTCATCCTTCCCGTTCGTAGTCAAAGGGAAACTCTTTTTTTTTTATGAGGTGTTGCAACAATGAAGGGGTAGTTCATACTTTAACTAGAAGATTTTTTGACTCGATTTCATAAAAAAAAAAAAAAAAAAAGAATAAATCAAAAAGAGGGGCAAAGTGGTAGAAAAAGAACTCTCGTCGATTTTTTAGTCTATCTATAAGAGGAGATTATATGAAAAATGTAACCGATTCTTTCGTTTCTTTGGGCCACTGGCCATCTGCCGGGAGTTTCGGATTTAATACCGATATTTTAGCAACAAATCCAATAAATCTAAGTGTAGTGATTGGTGTATTGATCTTTTTTGGAAAGGGAGTGTGTGTGGGTTGTTTATTTCAAGAATAGGCTGTATCCAATCAGCTGTATCCCCTGGATGGGTGCATGATCACGCGAATTACTTCTTAATAAATTATATGTAAGAACCACAGCATTTCGTGATTAATTGGTAAATCCACTTTGATTCTCTAGCAACCAATAACGTGGGGATGTTAAGATGGTTAAATCAAATCGTTTGAAGTCTAGACGCAGCACGGTACTCTTTCTACCGCTATGTTAATATAGAGGTGGTTTTCATTTAAAAGGAATATTTTATCGATATAGAACACTCATCTCGATAAAAAAAATGGAACCACTCGGGTATTTTCCCCTTTTATCCAATGCTGAATCGACGACCTATGCCTTATTGTATAATTTTTGGATTTGAACTGAAGAAAAAAAAAA